AACGTCCCTTTTAAAGCAAGAATTGATTTTGCTTGATACCTAACATAATGCATGAAAGGATCTTTGAACAACCATAAATTCGCTTGAAAAGCCCTGGGAAAGTGCTCTCTTTTTCCATAGAAAAAAATTCGTTCAATAAGGGCTCCAGAAGATGTTGATCGTAAGTGAGAAGATTGGTTACGGAGAAAGAGGAAGCCAGATTCATATTCACATACATGAAAAGTATATAGGAAGAAGAATAATCTCTGATTTCTTTTTGAAAAAGAAAAACTGGCTTTCTTTGAATTTGAAGTAATAAGACTATCCCAATTATGACACTCATGGAGAAAGAATCTTAATAAATGCAAAGAGGAAGCATCTTTTATCCAATAGCGAAGAGCCTGAACCAAGATTTCCAGATGGGCTGGGTAAGGTATTAGTATATCTAATACATAATTTAAATGTGAAAAGTTGTCCTCGAAAAAAGAAAATATTGAATGAATTGATCGTAAATTATCGGATTGAACTACCCCTTTACTTTCTAGGTAAGATATTAATCGCAGAGACAATGGAATTTCCATAATGATTGAAGAAACCTCTGACATTATTTGCGAATAAAAATTTTTGTTCTGCCCCAAAAATAGAGTCTGTTTAGAGCCATTAACAGAAAGAATCAAATGATTCTGTTCATACATTCGAATGATTAAACGTTTCACAATAAGTAAGCTGGATTTATTGTCATAACCTGCATTTTCCAACAAAATTGATCTATTTAAACCATGATCATGAGCAAGTACATAAATATACTCCTGAAAGATAAGTGGATATAAGAAGTAGTGTTGTTGAGATCTATCTAGCCCTAAATAGCTTTGGAATTTATCCATTTGAAATTCTATTTAAATGAAAGGTAGAGGATTTTGGGGGTTATAAATGATACATAGTGCGATACAGTCAAAACAAGGTATTATAAACCGAATAGATACCTCGGATACAGATAAACTTATCAACAGATTCTCTATCATCTCTTTTTCTATTTAATTTTAAGTATTTTTGTTCGTTTTCATTATAGGATGACAAGATGATTAGAAATCCTTTACTTTTTTCAACCCAATCGCTCTTTTGATTTTGGAAATTTATTTATCAATATACTGTTTCTTATACACATACATACATCTCCATTATAGAATGGAGAGTGGTAATATTTAGGATTCATTAAAAAATCAAGAATATATTCCTGGGAGAAAGCCTTCCCGTATTGGGCACTAATATTTTTTTAACGTCTAATTAGATCGGGTAATCATTCAAATTAAGAATGGAAGCTCGTTGCTTTTTCTTTCCCTATAATCAAAATGAAATTAATTGAAGCCGTGGGGCCCTATCCATTTATTAATTCGACCCAACTTGAAATTGACTTCGGTTTGCTCCCTTTCAATAATTTAAAGAAGGCTTTGTACCGAGCCGGAAAGAATAAAATATTCTCAGAACTCTTAATTGATACGACATGCTATTTTTTCCATTCATTCCCTTTCAGGATCAGTCGTGGTCTTCCAAACTTTACCGATGGTATGGACGAATCCCTCGCTTCATCTAAATGTGTAAAAGATCCTAGCCGCACTTAAAAGCCGAGTACTCTACCATTGAGTTAGCAACCCAAATATAAAAGGGTATGTAGATACAATCAGAATAAAACAAAATTATTAAATTAAAGCATTACTCTACGAAATAAAAAATCTAAAAAAAAAATTTCTAATCTATTTGGAACATAAAAATGACTAAATCAGATGAAAAAATAAAAGATTGCCCGATCAAAAAAATAAATAAATGTAAAAATGCTAGAACATCCCCTATTTCTATGTTATCCGCTTTTTCAATCAAAAATCCGGGTATCAAAGCTAATCCAACGAACCCATCATTTGAATCAACAAGTAAAAATAAAAAAGAAAACCTATGGGACGGAAATAAATAGAGCTGCTTATCACGATGAATTATATTTGTTCGATACAATGTTGTCAACATAAAGGTTAAGAAAAGAATACGATGAAAAAATACAAGAACTTAAATTGAATAATAGTAAAAAGAAGGACTTGTGTTGGATTGGCACTGCATATACCTATATTTATATACTAAATTTTTAGTTTAAGTTTAGATGGAGAATAATATAAATAAATAAAGAATAAAGAACAAGTATAAAAAGGATTTATGCAATGAATAGTGTATTGAATCCATATAGAATAAAGAACTTCTATTCCTTGTTTCTTACTTGGTATTAGAGTTCAAATGAAAACCACCCGATTACAGGTAATGCCAGAATTTTCTATTTTTTGAGGATCAATCAAATAAGGTTTCCTTAGAAAAAGATTCTATAGAAAAGGATTCTATAAAAGCAATGAGAAATAGATACGAATAGAGCAAGAAAGGAAATAAAAAAACATAGTATAGAAAAGATATCCAAAATGATATAGAAATCACTATCCTACCCTTAGTTTTTATTTCCTTAATTTAATTTTGTTTGATTAGGGCAAAGTTCCTTAAAAACCTCTGCCTTTTTTAAAATATCCTGAACAGTTCCTGTAGGCTGAGCGCCTTTTTCAAGGAAATAGAGAATAGCGGGAACGTTTAAATAAGTTTGATTCTTGATCGGATCATAAAAACCCACTTTCCGAAGATCTCTTCCTTCTCTTCGGGATCGAACATCAATTGCAACGATTCGATAGACGGCTCATCGGGATAGATGTAGATGAAAAAGAACCCCCCCCCTAGAACCGTATAGGAAGTTTTCTCCTCGTACGGCTCGAGAAAAAATGATTCGAAGTTTTATCTATGGATAAAATTAGAATAAATAGTAAAGGAATCCGTAAAATAAATTAATCTATAATTTCAATTTCACTCATAGTCATTTTTATTTAGCTTCCTTCCTGAAAAAGAAAAAATCATTTGTACTCATAACTCAAGTTCAATAATATAATATCTCAAATATCTTAAAGAAAAATCTTTAATATATTTTTTTATTGAGTGGTCTTTAACCGACCCTTTTTGTCTCGTTTAAAATAGATTTTGATTCGTTATTCGGATCCGTGAGACAATTGAAGTGGTGTTTCCTTGTTCTGGGATCCTTTATCTTTGTTTTAAATCATTGGGTTTAGACATTACTTCGGTGCTTCTTAATCCTTTCAAAATGGTAGCAACATACCCCTTTTGCGATTTCTTTCTATCAAAGAATCATACCGACGGTTGATTCGTGCGCGATACACTGCGTATCGAAAAAGTTTTAGCCGTTCCAACAAATTTTTTGAATTGAAAAATTGCTCGAATCGGATCCTTTCGATTTCTATATCGAAGATATCGAAGATATACTTACGAAGTTGTTCCAATTTATGAATTGGCATTAACCCTAGATCGTTGCCCCTGAGAAATTAATCAATACTTTCTACTCGAGCTCCATCATGAACTATTTACATTACAACCCAATCAAAAAAAAGAAGGGCTCTAGTACAATAGAACAAACGACGTCGAGCCAAGAGCACCTTCATTCCTATATAAAATGGTGGATGTAAGAAAAAGAATCCACACCGGATCGTGTCCTTCAAGTCGCACGTTGCTTTCTACCACATCGTTTTAAACGAAGTTTTACCATAACATTCCTCTAATTTGGAACCCGTATGGAATTGATTCAATTATGGAATCATGAATAGTCATTGGTTCAGTCGGTACAGAGACATAGTCATTTATATTTTTTCTTATCTACATAGATAATAAAAATTTTTCTGAAGAAATATTAGCAAGACCCCAGCTTTTTTGTATGAATGGAACATTTTTTTATAAATCTCTATTTCAAAAAAATATCTAACAGAAATATCTAGAAATATAAATATAGAAATAACATAACTAACAGAAATCACACGAAAAAATAAATTCTATTTGACTCTGCCTCTTCAAGTGACTCAATAAGATAGACCGGCCCCATTTCCAACTTACCAAAGAGTCAACCCATAAGGAATCATTACAAATCTTGATACTTGAAAAAGTTTCCTACTTCTACATCATTATTTGAGTCAAGTTTTACAGTAAAGACTCCCTTTTATTATCATAAGAAATAAGAAAGAAAAATCTCTGTTTCTTTTCGAATGGAATTGTCAATGATGTAAAGCAAATAAGCTAAATCAAACAATAAAAATAAATATCATATCATTGTTAAATATTTAAATTGAATTTAAATATTTTAGGGATGCCAATTCTTTTTCACAAAAAGGGAAACACTATTGTCACTGAAATAGGATAAGAATACATACCTATAGGTTAAGCGCTTCCTCTTTTATATGTATTTTCATTTCATATTTTTTTTAACCTGATGAGGTTAACTAATCTTTCTGCAACTATGATCTATGGCCCATCTTAGCTTTATCTGGGTCACAAAAGGGTTCAGTTACTTTTGCATATCATTTGAACTCGATTTAGTTCAGTTTGTGAAAAACTCAGATATGTTTCCGCAAAGAATCATTCAAAATCAAAAAAGAAAGAGGAATAATATAATATTCTATGCAATATTAGACCTTGAAACAGAACCTCCTTGAACAAAAAACAAGTATTAGGATACAATGGATACGCTCTGGGACGGAAGGATTCGAACCTCCGAATAGCGGGACCAAAACCCGTTGCCTTACCGCTTGGCTACGCCCCATTTCTATTTTTATTGGACACGAATACTAATAAAGAATAATATTGGTATTAAGTGTTCGTCAATTCCAGTCCAACTATCTAGAGAAACTCTTTTTTCTTTATCTTTATAGAATCTATTATAGATTCATGCTAGGATTTTGGCATATGTATATCTAGAATTCAACTGAATTTATTGATCATTACATATAATTCAATTAAGATATTGTATGAAAGTATGATTTCTTCTATTCTCCTTTGAGAATTGGAGGATTTTTGATTGAGCGGAAAAAGAAGGATTTTTTTGTTTATCTTATTTTCTTCATTTTTCCTTAACTCAATCAAAATGCAATTATCTCGACGAAAAAAAAAGTCTGTTATGCTTAATATTTTTAGTTTGATCTGTCTTAATTCTGCCCTTTATCCGACTAGTCTTTTCTTCGCCAAATTGCCCGAAGCCTATGCTTTTTTGAATCCAATCGTAGATGTCATGCCAGTTATACCCCTGTTCTTTTTTCTTTTAGCCTTTGTTTGGCAAGCTGCTGTAAGTTTTCGATAAGAGCTTTAATACTATCCTATAAAATTCATGATTTATTCGAGAAAAATTATAACAATTGATAAGATCAAATAAGTCTGACAGTATGAACCTTCGATTCAAACTCTCGGATAGCCGCGAGAAATCCGGCTCGCCCTATTTCCTTTCCCCATTTTAATCCTTTTTCGGGGAAATACCTTATGAGCTTAGGGTCCCTTACAATATCTAATTGTGGGTATGAAAGTGATTTGTGGTAATTAAATTAAAGACTCTTATTACAAATTTCAACTTCATTTGAATTTCTGAACATTCTTTTCTATTTCTAGAATTCATTTCTTGGTGTCAAAATAGGATATGTGATATAAAAGTGGAGGATCTATTATCTTTTCTCGTTTTTCTTTTTCAAAAAATGATCTTGGAGGTTGTGTAATGCTTACTCTCAAACTTTTCGTTTACACAGTAGTAATATTCTTTGTTTCTCTCTTCATCTTTGGATTCCTATCCAATGATCCAGGACGTAATCCTGGACGTGAAGAATAAAATAAAAATTTCGTTTTTCTTGTTTGATTTTACAATTTTATTAAAATTTTATTTTAGCTATTCCACATATTTAATTAGGAAAAAAATAAAAAGGGGTTTGCAAAAATTGAAAGAAAAAAATAGAAAGTCATCAACGGAAACGGAAAGAGAGGGATTCGAACCCTCGGTACGAATAACTCGTACAACGGATTAGCAATCCGCCGCTTTCGTCCACTCAGCCATCTCTCCCAATTGAAAAAGATAATTACTATGTTACATTACACATCAAGTAAGGATTAAATAAAGTATTTCTTTTACATTCTTTATTGTTATTATAGAATTAGCAATTCCATTTAGATGCTCGAAAGATCCAAATAGAAAGATAAATAAAGAAGACCTTCTTGCTTTTATTTTGTTCGAAGTGCCTTTTGGGCCTGGCCCGGTCAATACCCAGCCGGGCCTTTTTTGTTCCAATGAATTCCCTTTTTTTTGTTTATAGGCAACATACTCTAAATAGCCAATTTGGTATCTGTGTAACAATTTCCCTTCTGGGGTTTACATATACTTATAATTTTTGTTATAATAGAATCCAGAAATTGAGAAGGATTTTTGATTCAAAAGAATCAATTAAGTATGTATCCTTTTGTATTTTCTTATGTCATTAGGGAAACCAAATTTTAGATTCAAATCCAAGAATAAGTCACGAATTCTCAGTCAACGAATAGTTAATGGTTCCCTTTTGTCATAAATTTTGGCTTTTTTAAGCGAAAATAGACATTTGATTTTTCAATAGAAAAGTGAGTGGAAGTTTTTCGGCATTGTGTGTTTTAAAGATACGATACACTCAATCGAAGGGGTAGATCAAATACAATAAATCAAATACAATAAGAAAGGATAAAAACTTTTCTAATTTTTATAAATAAATTTAGAAAAAGGATTAAAAAAGGGATGCAAGATGCAAGTACAATAAACTAAAGTTTAGTAATCGAACCCAAAAAGAAAAATTTTTTCCTATTGTGTATCGTTTTGGCGGCATGGCCGAGTGGTAAGGCGGGGGACTGCAAATCCTTTTTCCCCAGTTCAAATCCGGGTGCCGCCTCATCAACAAACGAATCTAAATCTCTTATTCTGTTCTGGGGATTTTGTAAAAGCTTGGAAATCTTTGAATCTAAAATTCAAAGAAAGATTATAATGGTCGAAGCAAGACTTCCCGATTCTCTTCTACTGCTAATGTAATGTCTACTTATTGGGTCTTGAATTACATCGGATAGCCGGCAGATAATTCAACTACTAGTTGGGGAAAGTCCTTTCTATACTGTAATCTACATATATAGACTCGTGAGAATCTCTGAGTGTTCAGGCATTCAATCACTATTAGATTGCGATTGGATGGATTTTTATTTTATAGTTTATAGAAAATAAAAAGTGCAAAAAAATTATTATTATTTTTTTTTTTTTTGAGACCCCTCGTCATCTTTTTTGAGACCCGTCGTCAAGAGTATAATATACTATCTCCCAACTCCTTCAGAGAGACAATCGGGAAAGGGTACGGATTAGATCAAATAGGAAATAAAAGTATGTAATAGATAGCAATTTATTTTTACTTTGAAGGGCAAGAAAAAAGGAATGGGCCTCTTATTTTATTACTAGATAGATGTTTCATTCCATTAGTAACATTCCTTTATAGTGTCATTGTGTATTTTACTTGTATTTAGTCTTTCCCGATTAGAAATAATATAGGAATTTTTGAAATGGATTTATTTGACTGGTTCATCAATAGTGTTCGGCCAGAATCCCTTTTTGACTCTGGACCATTCATTCTACTATTATTAGTGAGCAATAATGGAATAATTCTATCATAGAGATAAGGGATATAATTCACATGGATATAGTAAGTCTCGCTTGGGCTGCTTTAATGGTAGTCTTTACATTTTCCCTTTCACTCGTAGTATGGGGAAGAAGTGGACTTTAGAAGCACTCCTAATTTAGTTGAAGAATGAAACGGTATCAATTGTTTTATAGATCGTTCTACAACGCATTTTTTATTTCAAAATTCCATTGGATTCTAGTGGAGAAATGTATTCTATAACAGTAAAACGCTTTTTTCAGATTCATCGGAATAAATAGATGTATCAAAGAAATAGAATCGGGTCCTACGTCAATTCCATATATGGATTAATAACTACATATATTGAAGATAGAAGCTAATATAGTATACCAACTAGAAAGTCAAGTACAATTTTATACATTACTATAACACTAATAGAGAGTATGATAAGAAAGAAATTTCTTTCTTACCATACTCTCGGATCTCATAGAATACCGCCGATTATAGCCCGTTGATTTCATTTAATAGAATACTTTTCTTTTGATTTCTTCAAATATGGATAAGAATTCAGAAGTCAAGTTTCATTCAAAGTAATTAATCGTTTTGACTGACTGTTTTTACGTAAATTATAAGTAGAAAGGCAGTAGGAACTAAAATGAACAGTGCAGTAGCAATAAATGCAAGAATATTTACTTCCATAATCTCATCGTTTTTTTTTTATTTCACAATAACTCGGGATTTAATCCCATAGAGATGATAAATCTTTCACCTGTCAATTCAATGAATGCATTACCTATCGATGATCTTGAATCGGATCAATATCATGAATAACAATATCTGAGCTATTAAATTAATTCGTCGTCGAGAATTGAATAGTATAACATACGAAGATCCTTTATCCATACCGAATCCAAGATTGGATTCCCGGACCGATCAAAAATTCCTTTTTTATCCTTCTTTTCTGTTCTTTCTTTTGTATGTAGAACCATCAAACGAAGTATCATCTAACCACCCGTCCGTTTCCATTAAAAACCCCACAAAGTGGAAAAAGAGAGGAATTAGGTTCTAAATTTTAATGATCCAATTTTCTTTGGAAGACAAAGAAGTATGAGAAAGATGAGTCGCGGGAGAAAAGATGGAATATTCTATCAACTTCACTATTTTAGTTATTTTAATTTTAGTTTAGGGTTTATTATTTCTTTGACAGAATCCTGAAAAAAAAGAGGGGAAACCTCTTCGGGATTCAATTATGCTCTCTGTCCCCTCTTTCACAGAAAATGGAGAGGCGAATTGATGTACTTATTGGATCCGTCGGGACTGACGGGGCTCGAACCCGCAACGTCCGCCTTGACAGGGCGGTGCTCTAGCCTATTGAACTACAATCCCAGGGAAATAAGATAAGAAGAGATCTAGCAGAAAATTTGGATTCTTTTTTATTCTCTTGTATCAGGTAAGGTATTTCTTAAGAACAAGAGAGTTCTACCGTCTGATAGTAGATTGGCGAATTGTTGGGCCGAGCTGGATTTGAACCAGCGTAGACATATTGTCAACGAATTTACAGTCCGCCCCCATTAACCACTCGGGCATCGACCCAACGCCTAAATTTTTTAGACGTTCCATAATCAACTTCCTTTCGTCTACCAGGCAGACTTGACAAATACGGATACGGATTATTTGATAGAAAATACCACTTCTATAGTATAGTCTTGAGTCTTGGTATACCCCCAGAGGGACTTGAACCCTCGTTTTCTCCGTGAAAGAGAGAGGTCGTAACCACTGGACCATAGGGGCCTATGGCCGCCTTGATTCATAAATCAACTAGAAATAATAGGTCCCGAGGGCCGGCCAAATCAAAAAGCACTAGAATATGGGTAATAAGACAAATACCATAGGTAATAAGAAAAATACCATGGGGTAATAGAAAAATATAATAGGAAAAACATAATAGGTAATAAGGCCTAGGGCTACCTTATTAACTTTAACTTAATATAACTCAGGCCGAGAGCCGCCTTTAGGAGATGCATAGGATATAAATCAAACGGAAAAACTCCTTAAGTATTCTGAGGGTTAGTTAATGGTAATCAAATAAAACTTTACCATTAAACTATACAACCTTGAAACTTGATTTCATTGGTCTTTCTCATCTTTATCTCTCTCATTCACAAAGGGTTATGCGTTGGATCCATGATCCTTCACTCTGCAGTAGATTCAAGATGGTTTACCAAAATAGGATTTGGTCGGTCAAATTATATTGACCCCTAAGGCATACTGTCAATTGACAACACGACAGGACAGGAGGGTAATAAAAGAAGGGAGAAGACATAGTAGATATATCTGCGTTAATAAATATTCATATAGTTTTCTGGTATTCAATATTCAAGTAGATTAGAATATCAATCAAGTAGATTAGAATATCAATACCGTTATACTATAATATAAGAAACTGAATCAGTTTTGATATTCTAAAAAAATCCCAAAGCATAGTA